CACGACCCAAATAGGCCTCACTCACAGGTATCTGAGCAATTCTTCCTGTTGCTTTTACAGAACTTCCTTCTTGTATCAGCAAACCATCACCCATTAATACAACACCGACATTTGTTGATTCCAAATTAAGAGCAATACCTACTGTACCCTCTTGAAATTCTACTAATTCACCCGCCATTACTTCATCAAGACCATGAATACGAGCAATGCCGTCACCTACTTGCAGTACGGTACCGGTATTTACAATCTTTACTTCTCTATTATATTCCTCAATTCGCTCACGGATAATCTTACTAATTTCGTCGGCTCGAATTGTTACCATGAGTTTTTCTTACTTAGTAAAAAAAAATAATACCTAGAGTCGAAGGACTAATCGGTTATTGCCCCCAACATGCCAATATTGGCACGTATAGTACGTAAATGTAACTCGTTGTTCAAACAACTGCTCAGAGTTCCTAGAGCCCCTTGTAAGGCTTGTTGGAAAACCCGTTGTCGGACTTGATTAATCGCCCTTTGTTGTTCAAAATGAATAGTTTCGTTTTTGTAATTTTCTAGTTGTTTCAAAGTCTTAGAAGTGGAATTAATAAAATTAATTCTTTCTCGCTCTATCTCAGAGTATCCATTGACTCGAAACTGATCTGCCTCCATTTCCACTTTTCGTAAGCGTGTCCGGGCCTTTTCCAGCTGTTCAATGGCTCCCCCACGTAGTTCTTCTGAATTTCGAATAGTATTAAAGATCCTCTGTTTTCGATTATCTAATAAATCACTTAATGAAAGTAGATTCTCTTTCCATTCATTTAAAAACTTCCATGATCCCTTCCCGAACCAAACATGAATCTTTCGATTCATTTGGCTCTCACGCTCAATTACTTATGATAAATTCCCATATCTTTTTTTGAATGTAATGAGCCTATCCTCTACTCTCTTCATATTCCAAAATAAAAATATCAAAACCAATCACTAATCCAAAACCAAAAAAGTCGGAGGACTCTTCTGACCAAACAAAAATATGTAATTGTCAACAAAGTTGTTTCTTTTTTTTTTTTTTTATCCAAAAATCCAAAAGGGTTTTCTTCCTTTAATACACAATACATAGGTCGTCGATTCATCATTGGATAAAAGGGGGTTTAATCCCAATTTTTGTAATAAGCGGTTCAAATCATTTTATCCATATGAGTGTTCTTATATAGATAAATTATTCGTTTTGAAAGCATCTCTATATTAATATTCATATTGTGGTAGAAAGAGTACCATGCTGCGTCTGGACTTCAAATGATTTAGCTTTAACCATAGTTAATGGTCCCACATTTTTGGTTGATAGAGAATCAAAGCGGATTTACCAACGAATAACGAAATGCTATGGTTCTTGCATATGATTTCTTTATTCAGAAGTCATTCGTGAGATAATGTACCTACCTTTCCTAGTTATAACATAAAAAGTACAGCTGGTTGGATCCAGCCTATTCTTGAAATAAACAACTCGCACACACTCCCTTTCCAAAAAAAACCAATACCCCAAGCACTACACTTAGATTTATTAGATTTGTTGCTAAAATATCGGTATTAAACCCGAAACTCCCGGCGGATGGCCAGTGGCCTAAAGAAACGAAAGAATCGGTTACATTTTTCATATGATCTCCTCTTATAGATAGACTAAAAAAAAAGAACAGAGTTCTTTTTGTATCGTCCTGCCCCCCCTTTGATATATTTGATATATATATATATATATTTTACTATTTCTAAATCGAGCCAAAAAAGATTCGATTTAGAAATGGTGAATTACCCCCTTCTTTATTTAAACCCTTCCTAAAAAATATAAAAGGGGGTTCCTTAGACTACGAACGGAAAGGATGCAAGCGAGTGAGTATGCTAATTCCTCATCCACAAATCAGCCTTTCCCGTGGGTTATTGCTTTTTCGAATTTATAAGATTAAACAAAAGGATTCGCAAATAAAAGTGCTAATGCTACAACCAGGCCATAAATTGTTAAAGCTTCCATAAAAGCTAGACTAAGCAATAAAGTACCTCGTATTTTTCCCTCCGCCTCAGGCTGTCTCGCGATACCTTCTACAGCTTGGCCCGCAGCAGTACCTTGACCAACTCCAGGTCCAATAGAAGCAAGCCCTACAGCCAATCCAGCAGCAATAACGGAAGCGGCAGAAATCAGTGGATTCATGATAAGTTCCTCATACAAAAAAAAATGGTTAATGATACAGTCAGCCGATGAATTATAACTTAATATTACATCGCTACAATTCATCCAGTCGAAGTAACTACAAACTTCAAATTGAAGTAATAATCTTATTCAAGGATCAAAACTACTTTACTTCGATATCTCTTTTTTAGTTCCTATCGACAAAGTCTTTGCGAATCCGTACGACTTTCGTCCGTCCATTTCTTTGTTCCGAACCATTCTTTGAATTCTTCGATTTTTTTCTTGATTTCATCTGTTTATTCATTGAACTCACAGTCCCAGAGGATACGGAAAGACTTCTATTGGAATAGCCATCAAATTTCTAGTAGTAGGGCAAATTGAATATCTCTTTAGTTCATATATAACTAGTCAATATTTAATATCAATCACCTATACACGCCTTTCTTCCATAACGTAAACCAACTCTTCATTGATCTTAAATTCAATCGAATTCGAGAATTATGCGTCGAAAAACAAGTTGACTTTTAGCATAGTGCTTTTTACATATAATATACCTAGTAAAACCTCCCTCTCCGATCCGAATCACCCTATTTTTTATGAATCCCTTTTTTGTTTGTAAATACTTCTTCCCCTTTCTTTATCATTCTCCCGCATGGATACAATCTAAATAGACAAATTGCTTAGGCCAAATCGGTGGATAGAAATATCATTATTTGATTGATCTAAGTTCACGCAATTTATTATTTCTGAAAATTTTATTTTGGTCAATCGCTGAAGAAAATCAACTGAAAGGGGAATCCTTCTATAGAGCACCCCTCTTTTTTTACTCACACTTCGTAAACCACAAGAATTCTTATTCAAATTCTGATTCCGAATAGGAAATATTAGGATTGGCCAACCAGCAATATAAAATGAATATCTATTCAGGAGAGAATGGTATAATATAAGTGGATCAACCAAGAATTTTAGGAAAAAGATCTTTTAGATCTCTTTCCCCCTTTTTTTTTACAACTCTCTCTACTCTAATATCTTTGGGGCTATTACTCTAGATTGTATATAGTGAGTTGTATATTTCTATTTCCTAATTAGATTAGATTTTTTTTGAGCCACGCATACATTACCTTGGGATAAGCTAAAAAAGAATCTTTCAAAAACTAGTCAATGATGGCCCTCCATGGATTCCCCTATATAAGCCGCGGCTAAAGTTGCAAAAATCAGAGCTTGAATACCACTTGTAAATAATCCAAGGAACATGACAGGTATAGGAACCACTAAAGGTACTAAAGAAACAAGAACAACAACTACTAATTCATCAGCTAATATATTTCCGAAAAGTCGAAAACTAAGTGATAAAGGCTTTGTGAAATCTTCTAAGATGTTAATGGGTAAAAGGATTGGGGTTGGTTGAATATATTTCCCGAAATAACCCAATCCCTTTTTGGTAAGACCCGCATAGAAATATGCCACTGACGTGAGTAAAGCCAAAGCAACAGTAGTATTTATATCATTCGTGGGTGCGGCTAACTCCCCATGAGGTAATTGTATGATTTTCCAAGGTAAAAGCGCTCCTGACCAATTAGAAACAAAAATAAATAGAAACATTGTTCCAATAAAAGGAACCCAGGGGCCATATTCTTCTCCAATTTGAGTTTTACTCACATCTCGAATGAATTCAAGTACATATTCGAAGAAATTCTGACCACCGGTCGGAATGGTTTGTGGGTTCCGAACAGTTAGAGTAGCTGAACCCAATAAGATAGCAATTACAACCCAAGAAGTAATAAGTACTTGGCCGTGGACTTGAAAACCTCCTATTTTCCAATAGAAATGTTGGCCTACTTCCACACCAGAAATATCGTATAACCCCTTTAGTGTGTTGATAGAACAGGATAGAACATTCATATTGCCCTCTTAAAAAAATATAGCTTTAAAGAAAATTATTTTGATTCAAACGTCTCTTTCTCTACGTGACTACTTGAATCCCATATATATTTATAATACCAATTAAATTCTTGAATACAACGAATCACATAATATCCCCAGTTTTTTATCTCTTTTTTGAGATCCAAAAAGAGTATCTGAGATTCATAAATAGTAACTTATTACAAAACTCTATGGAATTTCTAAAGTAAGTTAAGTTTTTTATCTTATTATTAAACTAGAACGCCCTTCACGAATTGCGAATACCAATTTGTTAAGAATTAATCGAATTGAAGATATAGCGTCATCGTTGGCTGGAATCGAAATATCTGCAAGATCGGGGTCACAATTTGTATCGATTAAACAAATTGTTGGAATTCCCAAAGTGATACATTCTTGAAGGGCCGTATATTCTTCGTGTTGATCAATGATGATTACAATATCTGGTAACCCCGTCATATATTTAATCCCGCCCAGATATGTTTGCAAGTGAGATAATTGTCTTTTCAACACGGCCGCATCTCTTTTCGGAAGACGATGGAGTCTCCCTGTTTTTTGTTCTGTTCTCAAGTCTCTAAACTTATGAAGTCTCGTTTCTGTAGTGGACCAATTCGTTAACATACCGCCAAGCCATTTTTTATTAACATAATGACACCGAGCCCTTATTGCAGCCCATGCTACTAGGTCAGCTGCTTTATTTTTAGTGCCAACGATTAAGAATTGTTTTCCCTTACTTGCTGCATCAAAAACCAAATCACAGGCTTCTGATAAAAAACGAGCGGTTCTAGTAAGATTTATAATATGAATACCTTTACGCTTTGCAGAAATATAAGGGGCCATTTTAGGATTCCATTTCCTAGTACCATGTCCAAAATGAACTCCGGCCTTCATCATCTCTTCCAAATCGATGTTCCAATATCTTTTT